CTTTGCAAGATTTGATTGATCACAATTCTGTATATTCCATTTACTATAGAAGTTCCCAGGGAATTCATTAGAGGGATGTTTCCAATAAAAATTGTTTGTTCTTGCATATCCCTGCTGGTTTTCCAAACGAATCTCGCGGATATATATAATTCAGAAGAATATGTGATTGCTTCATATACAGCATCTCTTTCTTTTATCAATGGTTCTACTAATTGATATGTTTCCACAAATAATTGGAATTCAATTTCTTGCTCTGTATCTTCAATTTTTGGAAACTTAGAAAGTTCTTCTGTTAAGCCATGATCAATAAACCTACAAAAACCTTCAAATTGTATCTGATTAAACCCAGGTATTGTAGACGTTCCCTCATTTCCATCCCCCAGCATTTTTGAATTTCTCATTTATCGAAAAAAATCCCATTATTGAATCATTCTTTATCGAAAAATATGGATCGATCTAGTAACGATAGAATTGAATATTCTGTTTACTGAATCACATGAAATTTTCTCCAACTATATATGGAATATGAACAGAGGAATAAAGATAATTTTATACTCAAATTGGAATTTGCAAGAGATACAAATGGAAAGAAATTACTAAATTTTACTTAACTTAGACTTATGTTATGGAGTTTTAGCTTTGTATAAAATATCAAAAGTAATTCCATTTTTACCATTATTATGATATTACAATCCGATTAGATACCAGCAAACTAAAAAAATTCCAGATTTGGTCTGTTTGATGAGAGAAAGACATAATAATCATAAAAAATAGAAAGTTGATTAACATTTAACTTTTCATGGATTTCAGTCTTCAGTTAAAAAAAGGATTCGCATAGAAAAGAGATGTTTTTACCTATTTTTTGAGTCTTATTCATATAATATCATTTAAGTGCGTAAGAAGACTCGTATTTATTAAACATGTGCAGATAGGACTCTAGATATCTATACATATCTCCTCCTTTATTGAAATTCTATTCCGGACAGCATATGTCGTGTTCTCTCAAAGTTGCTATTTTCTATAGATAAAAATCATAAAATCATATTCCTATACAGAACAGATAAGATATTTGATTAGATAATTAGATATCTGTAAAACAATTTAGGTTCTGGGGTTTACATATATGTATAATAGCTCTTATAATATAATTTAGAAAGAGTTTCTTTTTTAATCTTGATTACTTATGTATGTGTATGTATCAATTAATTTGGATTTTTTATATCATTAGGTAAAGAAATTTTTAGAGGTAAAGAAATTTTTAGATTCAAATCCGAGAATCTTTTATGAATTCACAGTCACATAATAATTAATGGTCCCGATTTGTCCTGAATTTTTCCTTTTGTGACTGAAAACCCACATTTGGTTTCTCAACTCAATATAAAAATAAAAAAGGGAAGGAAAGCTTTTTTTAAATATTGTGTGTTTTGAAATCCTATACAGTCAATCGAAAGGATGGATCCAATCAAAAAAAAGGGGGAATACTCTCAACTATTTTGTATCGTCTTGGCGGCATGGCCGAGCGGTAAGGCGGGGGACTGCAAATCCTTTTTCCCCAGTTCAAATCCGGGTGTCGCCTGATCAACATAAAGACTCGAAATATCCTACTGTTTTGCTGATTTAACTTGCTAAATATGTCCTCAACGGAGAGGCCCAGCGGAAGAAAAAGATTCTTGATACTTGCTTGATTCTAAACATCTGAAAGTTCAGTTCTCTAAAGTGCTGTAAATCCTTGCGTCTCGGATTCAAGGAAAGCTTATAAAAGCTTATAGTAGTGAAAGAGAATCGGTAAATCCTAATCTGATAGCCCCTCCACTACTAATGTAGTGTCTACTGATTGGATCGTAAGTTAGAGTGAATAGCCAGGGGGGGAGTTAATTAGTAGTTGCGGAAATGGCGTAAGGTACTTTGTGTACAGACTCATAAAAATCTCTGAGTACCGAGGCGTTTAATCAATCAATATTAATTAGATTGATTGAATGGATTAATTGGCTTTTGCTTTTCAATTTTTTATATAAAAAAAACTTCGTTATTTTAGGGAATTCCTATTCCATTCTTGACTAGACTGCCTTACAATTGTTTTACAGAGGGAGTGGGGAGAGGGTACAGGTTTGATCAAACGGGAAAAATAGGGGTATGTGATAGATAGCGATCCATCTTGATTCTATCTTTTTTAGACTTTTGAGTTAATGAAGCGCAAAAAAATAAAAAATGCATGTTACTGTTCTTGCATGTTAAAAACATTTTCTTGATACTTCCAGGAGCACCGCTGCTTATTTTGCTTGTGCTTAATCTTTACCGATTCCATTATGAAACATACTCGAACTTATTAGAATGGAATTGGATTTAATTAGAATGGAATTGGATTTATTGGACCGTTTCATCAATGGTATGGAGCAAAATACCTTTTTGACTCTGTTCCAAAAATTCGACTATTATTAGTCAATAATAATAGAAGAATTCCTTCATATTCATAAAGATAGGGGGTAGAATTCACATGGATATGGTAAGTCTCGCTTGGGCTGCTTTAATGGCAGTCTTTACATTTTCCCTTTCACTCGTAGTATGGGGACGAAGTGGACTCTAGAGTAAAGGTACTACGAATTGAACTAAGGAATCAAACTGCATCAATTGTTTGATAAATCATTTGGCAAAGATTTAACTCTTCTTAATTCATTTTATTTTTTCTTTTTATTTTCTTTTTTTTTTTTTAATAAAATTATCTTCATTTTCCACAATATCACAATATATTGGATTCTAGTAGAGTAATGTAGTTTATGAATAATTATTGAATAAAATATAGATATATGAATAAGAACTATATATTTCTATTTATATTATAGATGAATATATATATATGACTTCTATTCTAGTATATGACTTTTATTCTAGATATGAATAATAATACGAATAGTCCCATTTCAATCAAACAAATAAGGAATGAATACAAATGATTGGAAATCCATTTCCAACCAAATTAAATTCTTCATAAAATTTCTATTTTGATAAACCAGGCTCTTAACAGTGTTACATATATAGACAATGAAGAAGAGTATAAACCTTTTTAACCCTTCTATTTGACTTTTTATTTGTTTCCCTCTTTACTGTTTAAAGAGAAAAGAAAGTGGTTCGGTTATTAAATATTAAATTCAGTGAATACATACTTTTTTCTCTAAGAAATAAAATACACAGAATAGTTCTCCAACGAAATACTACGCACAATAAGATATTTCTTTGGACGAGTCACGTATTTCGGACTTAGTGCTTATTTTACAATTTCTTTGATTATTTCAATTATACCAGGATTCTTATTGAAAATAATCAGAAATTTAGAAATTAGAACTATAAGAGCTGTCTTTTGATTATTTCTATTTTAGATTGATTGGAATCAAAATAGATGAAATGAAGCAAAGAAAAGAAATAGGAAGGCTTTGTACATTACATCTCGATAATTCATATATATATATATATGTATTTTCATACATATACATATTAGATTGTAGATTGATCTATATTAAAATTAAGCCTACATCGTTATCGTTATACAGTACGACTTTATACGCTACATACACTACAATAACTCTAATAGAGAGTATGGTAGAAAGAAATGTGAATCTTTCTACCATACTTATACTATCAGATCTCATAGAATACAGTTGATTCTAGTCCGCTCATTTCATTTAAGACGCGAAATTTGACTCCTTTTCATTTTGTTTCTTCAATCATTGACAAGAATAAAGAAGTCAAGTTTCATTCAAATTTATCGCCTTGACTTTGACTAATCGTTTTTACGTATATTATAAGCAAAAAGGCAGTAGGAACTAGAATGAACAGTGCAGTAGCAATAAATGCGAGAATATTTACTTCCATAATCTCACCATTTATTTGATTTTTCTTTACTTCGCAATAACTCGGGATTTAATCCCATAGAGATGATAAATCTTTTGCCTGTAAATTCAATATCATGAATAACAATATCTGAACTATCAAATCGATTCATCGTCGAGAATTTAATAGTATAACATTTAATAGTATAACATAGGAAGATCTTTTATCCATACCGAATCAAAAGTTTCTTGACTTTTTTTTCTTTTTTATTTATCCATTTTTGCTATTCTTTCTTTTCTGTAAACAACAACTTTCTCATCTGATGAAGTATCATCTAACCTCCTTTACGTTTACATTGGTTACAAACAAACCTAAACAGGGGTCTTAATAAAATAAAATAAAAAGAAAAAAGGGGGTTTATAACTTAACTTAATTCCTTTTTTACTTTAAGAAGCTAATCTTCTTAAAATTGGAAAACAAAAAAAGGTGTAATAAAGACGAGTCCAAATATAAAAAATCTATTAAATTCACTATTTTACAAATTCACTATTTTAGAGTTTTTTTCTTCGGCAGAAATCCTTAAATTAAAAGATTATTCAGTCCCTCGCTAAAACTAAAAGAAGTGGGATCCTTGTTTTATTAAGCCCTTGTTTCAGGAGTGGGGCGTATATAATATATCAAAGATTCAGTGTGAAGTTTGAATGAGATAGATTGTTTCAAATTCAAAATTAGTAATTGAGTTTACACAAAATCGTAGTAAAAAAATAAGATACTTTATAAGATATAAAATAAAGTTTTCTATCAAAGTAACTATGTTAAATTTCTTTTGTATCGTACAAATTCCATTTGTGTATGTGTTTCTGACGAACATATGGTACTCTATGTCATTTTCCTTACAAGACGTGGGAGTAATCAAAAATGCCAAATCCTCGGTATGGTATTCTTTTTGAATCCTCCATATGTATGATGCTACCAATAAGTGTACTAATCCACATATCTTTCTCTCCCACCAATCGGTACTAGATTTCCGAAATGAAAATTTCCATATTTGTTTAATGAAATACGAAAAATAATAAAAAAAAAAAAAAAGAAGGGTCGCTTGGGAATGAAATTTTGCGATTTGTCCCCTTATTTACAGAAAAAGGAGAAATCCATTTATGGATTTTTTTTTTTTTTGTATTGGATCCGTACGGGACTGACGGGGCTCGAACCCGCAGCTTCCGCCTTGACAGGGCGGTGCTCTGACCAATTGAACTACAATCCCAGGGAAATAAAGTATATGGTTATGGTATACATATTCTTATGATTTCATTCAAAGACTTTCTATTTAGATTAGAATGGCCGTCTTGTAACAGAGACGTGAGTGATATATTGATATATATTTATCAATGCTCTTTAGTTTAGTGAGAGCAGCAAAGCAAAGATTACTCGTAATCTTTTACTTATTTCCAAATCGATTGATAATCATTCCTTCAATGAAAAAAAAGAATAAAGTAATGTAAAAAAAAATTATTTTTTTCTTAGACTTTATACTTACAGATCATGATATGAATCTAGATCATCAGCAAGATCAGAATTTTTTTGAAAAAAGGAAAAGAGCAAAAAACCGCGGGTGGGACAAAAATTTTACTTTTTTTTTGTATCGGGCCTTTCTGGAGAACAAAGGGGTTATACCATTTCATGTGTGTGGATTAGCGAATTATTGGGCCGAGCTGGATTTGAACCAGCGTAGACATATTGCCAACGAATTTACAGTCCGTCCCCATTAACCGCTCGGGCATCGACCCAGAAAGAATCAATTCCGGGCTTATTGAGAATGCCGGATCTATTTTTCCTTTCGTAATACCCTAACCCTACTACCCCCAGGGGAAGTCGAATCCCCGCTGCCTCCTTGAAAGAGAGATGTCCTGAACCACTAGACGATGGGGGCATATTTGCCCGACCACCAGCACACTATGCTCATAGTATGAGCAGTTTTTTGAAATTGTCAATATACAATAGAATAATATGGTCTGACTAGATCCGAAGGATTTTTTCGTCTTTCATGATTCCATAGAATTTTTTGTCTATTCATGAATCATTCATTATACTCGCCATTATATACATTATATTATATACATTATATAAATTATATAAAAATTATATATATATAAATTATATTATATAAAAATCATATAAATTATATATATAAATTATATAATAATAAATTATATATATAAATTATATAATAATAAATTATATAATAATAAATTATATATATTTTATATAAAATATATATATAAATCTATTTTTTAGTATCTACTATATTTAGATTTAGACTATATTTAGAACTATATTTAGAATTTAGATTTATGATTTTTTCTAAGAATTCGGTTCATAGAATCTCTTCATCAACATCAACGAAGAGTCCGTCTTGAGCCCATTCATTTGATTGATATTTATGAAACCCAATGTCCAATGTAAAAAAAAACTTTTTTTATTTGACCTATATTTCCTAGGTTACCCTCTACTCATTGGGTAAATCCAATTTATCGTTCTGAAATAAGACATTATACGAATAAAATATATATATCTATAAATATGTTATAATTAAATATATTCACTAAACTCATAGTGGCTTTTTCAGGAATAAAATGAAGCAGGCCCTTTTAACTCAGTGGTAGAGTAACGCCATGGTAGGGCGTAAGTCATCGGTTCAAATCCGATAAGGGGCTTTTTATCCTAATACTCCCGCGGGAGTATTCATATTTGAAGAGAGAATAGAGATCTTTTTGATATTTGTAAGAAAAAAAGTAAGAAAGCGTAGAATTCTAAAAATGAACGAATTAGACTAAGTTATCGTTCTAATAAGTTATCGTATAGTAATACTAGTGATAAATTGTCTTTTGAATCGCCAAATATTCCTATTTAACTTTAACATTTTTTTAATCAAAAAAAATGGAAGGATTACAAATCAACAAAAAAAAGTAAGTGAACCTAACCCATTGAATTCTTATTATATCCACTATTCTGATATTAAAATTCGATATAGATGAAATCGGAATAGTGGTTCTCTCTTTTCATTTTCATATTTCCTTTCTTTGGACTCTACATGAATCTGTCGATATTTCTGATTAAATCTTCTTGTTCCTAGATGCTCTATAGGAATAAATTACTATTCTTTTCTTTCCCAGAAAAAAAGTTTCATAACATAAGACATATAAAAGATCTTTTCTATATCCTTCTTTGATTCCAGAACACAGAATCCATTTTTCTTTATATCTCCATTTCTATTTCTCTTTTTTTTTTTTTATCTATTTTTAGATTCTATTATTTTTAGATTCTATATAGAATCGATATAGAATATTAGGCAGAATTTGATAGAATAAGATTTCTATATATCTATTAGATCATGCTATTCGACCATGGTTTCATGTATCAAAAATTTCCCTATTGGTGCATACAAGATTTTTGTTCTGACAATGGAATGTAGAATAAATGGTGAGAAAAATACTTTTATTTAAAGTCTTCTATTATTTACTATTACTATAGTATTGAGTATTGAATTAAATTCTAGGAAAATTCATTCTTTTTTCCTTTCTGACAGATAAAACTAAATGTAAAAAAAAATTGGATGTGTGTCTCTTCTTTCAGCCCCTGAAAAGATATACTCTGAAGTTTGATTTTCTTCTGAAG